TCGTGCTTTGGTGAATTGTCCTAGATCCTTTCGATGACCTATGTTGTGTTGAAGGGATATCTATATGATCCGATCGATTGCGTAAGGCCCGCGGTAGCAATGGAACTGGGGAAAGTATACAGAAAAAATAGTTCTTTTCTATTAGATTACTATTCGTTTTAGTATAAGTTAGTGATCCCCTTAGGGATCCCGGCTCTTTGAGTCCTTTCTTCCGTGATGAATTTTTAGCACCAGCCCTACATTTTTTATCTGTGGACCAAGGGGCTCAGCAGGAAGAGGGTTCATGAGAGAAGTACGGGGGTCAACCTGCTTCAAATATACAACATGGATTCTGGCAATCCAATGGAGTTGGACCCTCATGTCGATCTGAATGAATCAGTTTTTCTACTCTGTTTTTGGTTGTTCGCCTAAACAAGAAAGGAATTCATTCTTGTTTAGGCAGTTTCTATCATCCATACATAGTGCTTTGATCTAAGATTTCAATTCATGCTTCAACAGTAGCATATGAACTAAGGTCGAAAATATCGAATAAACAAGTGTTTCCACGACTCTACCACCCGGCCAATCCTCTTCCACTTAATCCCCTTTTTCATGGCCATATATCTTTACGGATAAGGAATGGAGAAATCTTTCTCCTGTTCCACAAATCAAATGGTTCATTTACTCCGGGAGAAGCCATCTCTTTCTCAACAATATTTTTTTCATTTGATCCAAGAGCCTTCCCTTAGATAGGAACAGATTTGCTAAATACTGATAACTCTCCAACAGAATATGAGAAGAGAAAGATCCTTTACATAAGGAACTATGGATTCTAAGTCTTCTTTGCCATCTCTGACGACGGACGAGCCAACAATTCAGTGTGCTTTTTTTGCTTATTGAACCAATTTTCATTGAAAGATGAAGAAGGATACTTATCTAGGTCTAGGTCAGACCTCTTCTCAAACAATTCTCGACGTGAAAACCAAAAGTCCAGCCGTATGACTACCAAAAAGAATGGCTGCGGAGGTTCCCAAATGAATCGGTTTATTAGAAAAACGCTTTGTTCTTTGGAAAATCTCTCTTTTTTCTGGTACAGAATTGTTCCACTCTGCAAGAACTCCGAATCTTTCTCTTGAAGCTCCTCCTCTTGAAGCTTATCTTCCTCGTGATCAAGAGGCCACTTGCCCTGAAAAGACTCGGCCCAATAAAGAAATCCGGATTTCATATGGATATTCTCAATTTCGAGATTATCAAATAGATAGCGCCTTATTTTAGCAGACCGAACTATTTGAAACTATTTGATTGAAGAAATCGTTTTCTATCTCTTGCGGGTTCACCGCTTCGTGCCCTTCTTCAAACTCCGATTCGTCTATTTCATTTCTCAATCTATCATAATGGATAGAAAAAGATTTCTGTTGCATCATATCTAACGGATTCCTTGGTTCGGACCGAAGAAGTAATGTCTCACTGAAATTTTTTTCTATCCTTTTCTCCCATTACAAAAGAAAGAGTTCAAATCTTCGCACTTATCACTTATCAGAGTCCATTTCATAAGGATCTTCTCACTTATCCGAGTCCATTTCATAAAAATCTTCTCAAGAATTACCCATGGTATATCAAAAATATCTTGAATTTTTGATACCAAGTTTGGTAATATCAAGTTGAAATAAATCTCGGAAAGGATGGATCTTATAAGTTTGAACCCACTCGTAGTTAAGATCGTGGGGAGATATTTTTTGTAAATATTGCACTCGTAGTAATAAATATTATCTTTTTATCTTTAATATCTCCCTCGAAAATGATCACAGAAATCAGATCTTTTTTTTTTTAAGGTTATCTTGATCCTACGTTTATTAACATATTTTTTTTTGCTTCGAAAACGAAAAAGACTCCAGTTTTCTTTCTTTCCGGATGGTAAAGATTTCTTAGAACATGGATTTGATTAACACTCCATGTTTGAATTGACACTGAGATACGGATGCAAGTTCTTAACTTTTGAATCAGATCGATTCATATATGATGAATAAAATCTCCAAAGAATTTCTAAAAAGTCCGTGATCGAGGAACTTTCTCTATAGCTATAGAATTTTGGATCGGCTGTAATTGGATCAAAATTTCTTGGTGGCGAGATGAAAGATCTTAAGGATTCCAGATTGGATTTCTTTGGATAAAGAGTCCTTGGAAAAACAAAAGATCCGTAAAACTTATTATAAATTTTTCGATAGAATTTAGATAATTTATACATAAAAGACTTGTACAAATTATCTCTTGTGTTACCCCTTTGTGGAAAATCCTGATCGTGAGGTATTTGTGTGTCAGAGATTCGCAGAGAAAGAGTCAAAAAAAATTGTTTTTTTTTTACCGACGTACAAAGAAGAAATTATTTTGTTGCGAATAAACAATATAATTCTTTTCAATTGGCTGGAATTTTCTACTTCAATGAGATTCGATCTTGTTAAATCATATTCAATATTGCATAAGATATTTTTTCCTTTCCTAATAAACCGATTTCCCAACCACACATTGTCGAACCAAAAATTCGATTCGTGCGGATTCTTCCCCCAACTAACCATCGGATGGATCATGTATACACAACAATAGAAATTCAAGATCTTTGTTATTTCTATCTTTGAATGAGATTTGAATTCCAGCTACGGTTTCATTACAAATCAAGTCCCTATTTTTTATGATCAGGTTTCTCGACCACCAGGAACTCCGAATGATACAGATATACTTTTTCTTTCTTGGAAGAACACAATGAATTTCTTCTCCATCCATAAAAAAACTCCCAGAAAAGGTTTTTCCTTTTGGAAGCGAAACAACCAAGTTATTGGAAGAACAAAAAGATTCTTCCCTGCATTCAACCGAACTAAGAAGCCCCCTCAAATCGAGATTTTTTCTTTCTATTAGATTTTGATTGTGGACACGATAGAGAAAGACTCCTGCTAGAACAAAAATCAAAGTCTTTAAAAAATTCTTTACGACAGCCTGCATTTGGCCGAAATCTATGAGAGTTTTCATGATCCTCCATATTTTTCTTATTTATTTTATATATATACGATAAAAATGAAAAATATTTTCTTTTTATTCGTATTGTATTTATTAAGTAATTTTTTCTCGTATTAACGAATTTTTTATCATAAACGAAATTTTTCTAGTATTGTATTAACGAATTAGCTATTTTAGAAACCTAAAGGTTTGCACTCATTAGAAGATCAGAACAGACAGATAAAAAAGCTGATTCCATTTTATTGCTGCAATGATTAATTGCATATTAATCTCGATTCTGGAAGTAACTATAATAAAAAGAAAATATAAGGCGGCTTTTACTTTTAATATCCATTTTTCGAATTGAATTCAAAAAAAAGTGAAGGAATCACAATCCTTTCAATTCTAAGATATATCTCTGTTCTGTCTTTTTTCATTCATATATTTGATATCAAGAAAAGATTAAGTAATACAAATCGTATCAATTAAGACATATATCATTTTTTTTTCATATTGAAATTTGATAAATTTGACTTCGTGCTCCGAATGAATGATGGTTTACTCAATACAATATCTCTTCGGCGAAACAGCGGATATCTTGATCGGGGAAGAGAACGGGTCAATCTCATATGACCCAATATGTTTGACAAGTCACACTATATGTCAAGCCAAGCTTTTCGGTTCCAGGACGGCGAAAAGATACTTTTGGTATTCCTATACTCAAAAATTTCAACCAAAAAATACATATCCTTTATTCACTTAAATAAGGAAAGGTGAAAATCCATGATTTCTTGTCTTCATTCCTTTTTCTTCTATTTGATACATCGATTTTGATACACCGATTTCTTCTCTTTGATTTTGATACATGGAAGGGTTTTTTGATAGAGTAAGACAGAATGGATTCAAAAAAACTGTAACGAAAGGATTGATCATTCGAATAAGTATCCATTTATTCTCCAATAATGCAATCTTCCCCTTGCGTATTGGTACTTATCGGGTATAGAATAGATCTGCTTCTCTTTGTTCTTACGAACAGAGTTGTTCCCTTATTTTTCTTTTCAATGAGATGAAATAAAAATGAACCAAAGAATCCACTGAAAAAAAGTTTAGGTACACAATATATCGTCTTCTTAGTTTAATACGTACGAGAAAATCAAGTTTCTATTTCTCTTTGATAAAGGGGTATTTCCATGGGTTTACCTTGGTATCGTGTTCATACTGTCGTATTGAATGATCCCGGTCGACTGCTTTCTGTTTCTATAATGCACACAGCTCTAGTTGCTGGTTGGGTCGGTTCGATGGCTTTATACGAATTAGCTCCTCTGACCCCGTTCTTGATCCAATGTGGAGATTATGATCAGAAATATTATTTCATTAATTGCATCCATGGCTGAATGGTTAAAGCGCCCAACTCATAATTGGCAAATTCGTAGGTTCAATTCCTACTGGATGCACCCTAATAGGAAGGGTCAAAAAGTCTATCGGAATTGGCTCAATGGGATCTTCCATAACGAATTAATTGGTATAGTATATTCATACCCTAACATAGGAAGAGTAATAACTAGAATTCTGATCGATACTAAAACTCATAGGGAAGAAAATGGATTTATGGATGGAATCAAATATGCAGTAGTTAGAGGAAAAAGTCTTCGCTTATTGGGGAAGAATGAATCTTTAATGAAATACCAAAATCCAGAGGATGTTTTTGCGCGATAGGCTCATTTATGGACTTATTGTGAAAATTGTGAGACATCCATTTACAAAAAATATGCACAAAAAAACAAATCTATTTGTCAACATGGTGCATTTCATTTACCAATGGAGAGTTTAGATCGAATCGAATCTTTGATTGATTGATTCGGGTACTTGGGATCCTACGGATGAGAATATAGTTTCTATTGATCCCTATGAGATTCTTAGAAAAAAGAAAGAGAAGAATACATAGAGGAATATATTTCTATATATAGAAATATATATATATATATATTATATATATATATATATATATATATATATATATATTTTTTTTAATAAAGGAGAAATTCTCCTAAGATACCGAGAGGAAGGAGAAGTAGATAACCATTTGTTCAACAATGACAAATTATTACACGAGGAAGAACTTGAAGACCTTGTATACATACTTCTAATGTCGAATCAGGATCAACAAAGAAAGAAATCAAGGATTGAGTCGAACTAAGGTAATAGCTATGAATAGTCATCTTCTACCCCTTTCGGGGTAGAAGAATGGCACCTATTATGGGACATACAATGCATTACAGGCGTATGATCATTACGCTTCGACCGGGTTATTCTATTCCACCTCTTCTAGAGATTCTTTATTCTATTCCACCTCTTCTAGAGAAAAGAACTTAAAGAAAAATACTTAATAACACGGCGATACATTTATACAAAACTTCTAGTCGGAGCACACGCAATGGAGCCGTAGAAAGTCAAATGAAATCCAATCCACGAAATAATTTGATCTATGGACGACATCGTTGTAGTAAAGGTCGTAATGCCAGAGGAATTATTACCGTAAGGCATAGAGGGGGGGGTCATAAGCGTCTATACCGTAAAATCGATTTTCGACGGAATCAAAAAGACATATCTGGTAGAATCGTAACCATAGAATACGACCCTAATCGAAATACATACATTTGTCTTATACACTACGAGGATGGTGAGAAGAGATATATTTTACATCCCAGAGGAGCTATAATTGGAGATACCATTTTTTCTGGTAAAGGAGTTCCTATATCAATGGGAAATGCCCTACCTTTGAGTGCGGTTTGAACTATTGATTTACGTAATTGGAAGTAACCAATTAGGTTTACGACAAAACCTAGAAATCGATCACTAATCCATTTGGAGTACCTCTATGGAATAGACCTCAACAGAAAACTGTTGAGTAAGGGCAGCAAGTGATTGAGTTCAGTAGTTTCTCATAGAAAATTATTGACTCTAGAGATATGGTAATATGGAGAAAATTGTTTGAAGCACGCACAGAACTGGAAGCGCCCCTTCTTTCAAAGAGAGGAGGACGGGTTATTCACATTTCATTTGATGGTCAGAGGCGAATTGAAAGCTAAGCAGTGGTAATGAAGATCCCCCGAAGAGATGTCTCCTACGTTACCCGTAATATGTGTAAGTATCGACGTAATTTGATAGAGTCATTCGGTCTGAATGCTACATGAAAAACATAAGCCAGATGACGGAACGGAGAGACCTAGGATGTAGAAGATGATAATATGAATGATTCGGGAGATTAGGATTCCTAAATATCCACTCATGTGATACTTCATTATACGATGAAAAGATCTATTTTTTTCTATATCATCATATACATCTAGAAAGCCGTATGCTTTGGAAGAAGCTTGTACAGTTTGGGAAGGGGTTTTTTTGATAAAAAAGAAGAATCTACTTCAACCGATATGCCTTTAGGCACGTCCATACACAACATAGAATTCACACATGGAAAAGGCGGACAATTAGCTAGAGCAGCAGGTGCTGTAGCGAAACTGATTGCAAAAGAGGGTAAATCGGCCACATTAAGATTACCATCTGGGGAGGTTCGTTTGATATCCCAAAACTGCTTAGCAACAGTCGGACAAGTGGGTAATCTTGGGGTGAACCGAAAAAGTTTGGGTAGAGCTGGATCGAAGTGTTGGCTAGGTAAGCGTCCTGTAGTAAGAGGAGTAGTTATGAACCCTGTGGACCATCCACACGGGGGCGGTGAAGGAAGAGCCCCAATTGGTAGAAAAAAACCCGCAACTCCTTGGGGTTATCCTGCGCTTGGAAGAAGAACTAGGAAAAGGAGAAAATATAGTGATAGTTTGATTCTTCGTCGCCGTAAATAGGAATATTCAAAATCGAATTTTTGGAATTCGAAATAATGTGATGGGCGAACGACGGGAATTGAACCCGCGCATGGTGGATCCACAATCCACTGCCTTGATCCACTTGGCTACATCCGCCCCTTATCTAGCTAAAGAAAGGATTTTCTCTTTTTTCCATTCATCATTATTGTTTTTATTCTGACCTCGATACTTAGATCGAGATATTGGACATAGAATGCCAATCTTTACTATGCAAAAAAAGGAGTAATCAACTGTGATAGGTCAAAACAAAAGATTTGTAGCAAAGAAAAAGAAAAGATATGTAGCAAAGAAAAAGAAAAGATATGTAGCTAAGCATTTATCGGAAAAAACGGAAAAAATAAAAATGGGGCAGGAGAACGAAATCATAAGAACTTGGTCTCGGGCATCTACTATTACACCCTCCATGGTTGGCCGTACAATCGCTATTCATAATGGAAAGGAACATATACCTGTTTATATAACAGAATCTATGATAGGTTACAAATTGGGAGAATTCGTGCCTACCCGTTTTTGGGGGATAGATGCAATAAATGATAACGATAATAAATCTGTAATGAAGAATCAAAAAAAATAGGGATCAAACATAAGGAGAAAGAATCTTATGAAAAATTTTAAAAAGCTAGCGGATAACCCTATGAAAAAGAACTCAAGTTCAAGTAAAGGAGTCCAAGTTTTAGCTCAACATATAGGTATTTCTGTTTCCAAAGCGCGAAGAGTAATTGATCAGATTCGCGGACGTTCCTATGAAGAAACAATTATGATACTAAGTTTCATGCCTTATCAAGCATCTTATCCCATTTTCAAATTAGTTTATTCTGCAGCAAAAAATGCTAATCATAATATGGGTTTAAACGAAGCTGATTTATTCATTAGTAAAGCCGAAGTCAATAGAAGTACTATTAGAAAAAAGGCAAGACCCCGTGCTCAAGGACATAGTTATCCAATAAAAAGAAGCACATGTCTTATAAAAGTCGTACTCAAGGAAAAACCGAAATCTTTATTAAATCAATCTAAAATTTAGATTCCTTTTCATTTAAAAAGATATGGATGAAAAAAAGAAAATAGAGAATTATGGGACAAAAAACAAATCCACTTTGTTTCAGACTTGGTACAACCCATAGTCATCATTCTGTTTGGTTTGAAGAACCAAAAAATTATTCTACGAGTATACAAGAAGATCAAAAAATACGAAATTTTTTCAAGAATTATGTACAATATAGAATCAAAAAAGGTTTACAAATTGGTACCAAGAAATATTTAGAAAAATTAAAAAAAATAGAGCAAAAGAATAAAAAACAAAAAAGTAAAAAAAAGAGAATATCTTTACCTCCCTTACCTCCCTTAGGCTTTGAAGGAATTATACGTATAGAAATTGAAAAACAAGGATTTAGAACACAAAAAACATTTATACGAGTCATCATCTATAGCGGATTCGTACCAAAATTCTTATTAAAAGGGAAATGTTTGGCAAAATTCAAGAAAAATGTAAAAAAACAAGAATTCTTCTCTATATACCCCAGATTAATTCGTATTCAACTAAAAAGAGCTGAACAATTATATAGCCAACCTAATCTTCTTGCAGAATTTATAACCTTACAATTAAAAAATAGAGTCCCCTTTAGAAAGACAATGCAACAAGCTATTGATTTAGCTAAAGAAACAGATACAAAAGGAATAAAACTTCAACTCGCAGGCCGTATCGACGGAAAAGAGATCGCACGTAAAGAAGGTAAAAGAAAGGGTAAACTTCCCCTACAAATAATTTGTGCCAAAATAGATTATTGTTCTCATACAATTCAAACTATCAATGGAGTTTTAGGCTTAAAAATTTGGATATTTAGAAAGTAGAGCAAAGTAGAAAAAAATGACTTTGTCTTTCTATATTTATAGCAACTAGAACTATTTTTTGAAAACGCATAAGCCGACCCAGTTTACGAATTTATTCGAAATATCAACGAATTCCTAAGATTCTAGGTGGAATAGGAATTGTAATTCTGTCTACTTCTCAGGGTATAATGACAGATCGAGAAGCTCGACTTCAAAGAATTGGAGGAGAGATTTTGTGTTATATATGGTAATCCTCAAAAAAATAGAAAAAAAAGCTGAAAAAAAAAATAATAATTTTTATGTGATTTTGCATTTAAGTCTTCATATAATAATGGAGGAAATAAAGGTATAAAAAAAAATACCGATGCTAAAAAAAATAGTAATAAAAAAGAGCAATTTATTTATCAGGAAACCGTTGTGGAACCGATCAAAGATATCGTAGGTTTGCATCGTAAAAAGAAAATCGTTCTGAGTTTTCTAAATGAAAAAAAAAATTTATTTCTAATTCTAACGGAACAATTTTGAAACCGATCAAAGATATCATGTTCCACGTACGTTTGCACCATAATAGTCAAACTGTTCTGGGTTATCTATCTGGCAATATGCGCCGTAATCGTATACGTGTGTTACTAGGGGATAGAATCAAGATACAAATAAGCGAATTCGATTCAAAAAAAGGAAGAATTTTTTATCGATTTCCTCCTCTATCAAAGCAGACTAGGAAAAAAAACTAAGAATGATCATCAAGCGATGGAGAATAACGACTCTCCTGAATCATTCTTAAACTTAAAAAAAGAAAGCACAAATCCAATAAGCAACGATTCCCCTCAATCAACAGATCAAAGGAATAGCAAAGACCTAAGACCTAACCAAAATAATAAAGATTCTCAAAGAAATCCATAATATAAAAAATCCATAATAATAATATAAGAAATCAACAATATCCATAAAAAATAGAGGTAGAAAAAAAATGAAAAAAAAAAAATAAGAAATAGAGAAATTGAAGAATAGGAAAAAAAGCAAGAATCTTGGTTGGAAAGGTTATAGCTATAGGAATCGATATTTGATATATTAGAGTAGTTCGTTTTGTTATTGATTGACCCTAGTTGGAAATTGATTGATCCTAGTTGGGTCAAAAATAAGTGAAAGGTTGGAGAATTTATGCCAATCGGAACACCAAAAGTTCCTGTGATTCGTTCTGAAGAAAAAGTTTTCCTTACTTTATCTGAACTATTTGAGGAAGAAAGAATCCTATTTCTATGCAGAAATATAGAATTCACTTTTATGAATGAGCTTATTGCTCTCATACTATTAATGGATCTCGAAGATAAAAGTAATATTTATATATATATAAACTCTCAAGTTGGTGGGGTACTAGCAGCAATGGCCCTTTATGATACTATGCAAGTTTCAAGTTCTGACGTGTGTACAATGAATATAGGATTAGTTGGATCAGCGGCATCTTTGATTCTGGTCGGAGGAGCAATTCCTAAACGGGTAGCATTCCCTCATGCTAGGGTTTTGATTCACCAACCTTCGACTGGCTCTTTTTCTGGAACTACAGAAAAAATGCAAGTGGAAGCAGAAGAAATGTTTGAACTTCGTAACACAATTGCGGAAATTTATGCACAAAAAACTGGTCAACCTATAAATGTTATACAGAATGATCTGGAAAGAGATACTTTTATGTCCGCAAAAGAAGCTCAAGATTATCATATTATTGATCGCATAGCAGTTCCAAAAAATTGGAAAATATAATCTGATCTGAGTTCTTTTTCTCAATTGATAGGAGAATGGGATATCATTCAATTTTTTTCTATCCTATACAAGAACTTTTTGTTTTTGTATAGGATAGAAAAAAATTTTTTGGTATCCTAAACTAAATATGGGAAGAAGAACAAGAATCGTGCTTGAGACGAGAAAGTTATAGTAGCAAAAATTATAGGAATCGATATTTGATATATTGGAGTAGTTCGTTTTGTTATTGATTGACCCTAGTCGGAAATTGATTGACCTTAGTCGGGTCAAAAATAACTGAAAGGTTGGAGGATTTATGCCAATTGGAACACCAAAAATATCTTATACTCATCATGAAAAAACGATATTTCTTACTTTACAAGAAAAATTGTACGATGGGAGAATCCTATTTCTATGCAAGAATATGGAATTCTCTTTGGTGAATAACATTATCGCTCTATTGCTATTTCTGAGTGGGCAAGATGATACTGATATACATTTATTTATAAACTCTCACGGTGGAGAGGCACTATCAGCAATATCTCTTTATGATACTATTGAATTCTTGTATTGTGATGTATCTACAGTAGCTCTAGGTTTGGTTGCATCAACGGCATCTTTGATTCTGGTCGGAGGAACAAGGACTAAACGGATAGCATTCCCCCACGCTAGGATTATGATTCACCAACCTTCGACTAATTATTTTTGTGGAAATCCAAGGGAAATGCAAGTGGAAGCAGAAGAACTGTTTGAACTTCGTAACACAATTACGGAAATTTATGCACAAAATACTGGTCAACCTGTAAATATTATACAAAATGATCTGGAAAGAGATACTTTTATGTCCGCAACCGAAGCTCAAGATTATGGTATTATCGATCATATAGCAATTGAAAAATTTAGATAGTAATTAAAATAAAAAAAAATCTTTTCTTTTTCTTTGATGATCTGAGTTCTTTTTCTCAATTATTTCTATTTAATTCAATACTCAAAAGAAATAATTGAGAAAAAAACATTTGGTTAAGATCAATCTAAGCCAAACCATTTTATTCTATATAGATATACATAGAATATGCCAACTATTAAACAACTTCTTAGAAACAGAAGACAGCAAAAAAAAAATGTTAAGAAATCTCCCGCTCTTAAAGGATGTCCTCAGCGTCGAGGAACATGTACTAGGGTGTATGTGCGACTCGTTCAGATCATGAGTTCGAACAAATAAGAAAATTTTTCTAGTATCAACGACCAATACTGATAAATAGGATAGTAACAAAAAGGTATATAATATACCTATTAATTCTATAGAATCTCAAATTTATGGTTTTCATTGGTAAAAATCCAATCATTCTCGATTTGAAATAAAAATCAATTCGCCATTGGTAGCAAAAGGTTATCCATTAAGCGGCGGAAAGAGTATTATAGGAAGCATGCTCCTTTTTGAAAGAACGGACTCATAGGGTCAGCTACCTAGCCAACTTTTCTAATTAAATGCCGTCACTGTATGGATAACTCCTAGTATGAAAAGGGCTATTACTTTCTAATTAATAAGTAGAGCCAAAGAATATGAACTATACAAGTTCATAAAATCGTTTGATTAAATGAAAAAAGAAGCTCCGGTGTATAGAGAGGACCTCACCGTTTGAGAGGTAACCATAGAAACGATGGAACCCACTATTTTTTTTGAATATAGAAATTGAAGAATGGGAAGAAGAACAAGAATCGTGGTTGGGAAGGTTATAGTAGCAAAAGCCATTGGAATCGATATTTGATATATTGGAGTAGTTCGTTTTGTTATTGATTGACCCTAGTCGGAAAAAAGAATAACTGAAAGAAATCTAATCCGTTAGTTATTTTATTCAATAAGATTGAATTTATTTCAATGAGCAGAGTGAGACGCGGATATATAGCTCGAAGACGTCGAAAAAAAAACCGTTCCCTTGTATCAGGTTTTAGAGGAGCTCATTCAAGACAAACTCGAATGATTATTCAACAGAAAATGAGAAGTTTATATTACTCTTATCGAGACAGAGGCAGGAAAAAGAGGTATTTTCGTCGTTTATGGATCACTAGAATAAATGCAGTAACTCGTGAAAACCAAATATTTGATAGTTATTGTAAGTTTATCCACAATCTGTATAAGAAACAATTTTTTCTAAATCGTAAGATACTTTCACAAATAGCTATATCAAATAAGATTGGTCTTTATAAGATTTCTGATAAAATCATTAAACCTAATAAGGTTTATGAATAAATACTAAAATAATCTTTTAGTAATCATTAAAACAGGATTTCCCGGAGATGAACTCCAGGAAGGTATAGAAGAAAAAAAATTTAGATAAAGATTAATAGTAACAATTACGAAAATCTTTCAAGATTGTTTTTTCCTTTTTTTATAACACAAGAATCCAATCTGATTTCTAAGTGTTTTCAAACAAAATATTCACTATTTTAGCTTGAGTTCCAATTTGGAGTTTTGAGTCAATTGGGAAGTAGGCTTATGGATTTCTCGTTTTATAACGAGTAGTTCTTTATTTTTTTGATGAGTAGTTCCTGGTTCGCTTTTAGGACCAGGAGTTCCAGATTCAGTTTTAGGACCTGGAATTCCTGGTTCGGTTTTAGGACCTGGAGTTTTCGATTCAATTTTAGTACCTGGAGTTCCGGATCCAGTTTTAGAACGAGGAATTCCTCATTTGGTTTTAGGATAAGGACCAAGACCTGAAAATCTTGATTCAGTTTTAGGAACTCCTAATTCAGTTTTAGGAGGAGTTTTTCTGAATCTTTTTTTATTTTTTTTTTTCTTTTTATTCTCATTTTCACGACGACGTTTTAAGATCTGGCGCCAGCGTCTCCTAAAATGTCTCTCATTTTCAAGAAAAGGTAGTAAACATAAAATACGAGCTTTTTTTATAGCAGTAGTCATTAATCGTTGTTGTCTCAAGGTTATTTTAGTAACTCGTCTAGGTATTATTTTTCCTTGGAAACCAATAAATCGACTAATTAAACTTAAATTCTTATAATGAATTTGATTCCTTGATGGAATCAAAAAACGTTTATTACGGAAAAATTGTTTACGAAGACGAATACGGTATTTAGAAGAATATCTAGAATTTTTACTACGACGAAATTCAAATTCACGACGAACAGAAAGGTATTGACGAAGAGGAATATACTGATACATTTTCCGTAAACGAGATTTAGGAAAATGGTGTTTGAATTTATGAAAAGGGTTTTTGAATTTACCAAGAGGTTGCTTGGGTTTATGAATACGAACAGGTTGCTTGGGTTTACCAATACGAAGACGTTGTTTAAATCTATTCATGGTTTATTCCTTATTTTTAAAATTCGAATTCTTGATTCATTTAAGATCCAACCAAAATAGGTTTTGATTCACATATCATTTGATTACTTCATTTATATAAATGGAATATCTAGACACATGATATAATCTCTAAACTAAAATGAGATTAGGTTTGATTCATAGATATTTTTTCCATTATATATAGAAAGAAATATGGCAAGTTCTTACTTTATTTATTTTATTACTTGCTTGCAAACATGATCTTTGTTTCCTTTGATCTATTTTTTTTTTTCTCTATGAGTCGTATGTTTGTTACAATAGCGACAAAATTTTCTCAATTCTAATAAATTGGGTGTATTGGAACGATTCTTTTGTGTAATATATCTAGAAATACCCATTGATTTTTTATTGACACTTCTTCGAACACAACTAGTACATTCCAAAAAAACTCTGACTCTTACATCTTTGCCTTTAGCCATGAACCTCCTTTATATCTTTTGATTGATTTCTTTGGTTTAACTTAACTTTCCTATTTTCGGTTTTTGAATCGAAAAATAAGAAAAAAATCAATAAGAATTCTTAACTAGTTTTTTTTACATTTCAAAAGATTTTTTCGAAATTATCTATCTACATAATTAAAAATTGATTTTTTTAAGTTAAGTAATAAAAAATAGAATAAAAATGAAGTAATACAATTTCTTTCTAACTATCAAGTTTTATTTTAAACCATCATACTTATTTCAGTCTCTTCTTTTCGACTATGATTTCGTCTAGCTTACGCTAGACTAATAAATTCCATTTTTTCCAAAATTCGGTTCGATCTTGAGCGGACTTACTGGATTCTGGATTTCTATTCACTGAATTTTGGATAAGCTTCTAGAAACTTTTTCTTTATATCATATCCCTTTTATCCCTTTTATCTATCCTAAAGATCTTAAAAAAGAATCGTCACATAGAATTCTATTCTCCTTCATTTTTTTCAAATATGAAAAATTAATAACTAAAATCAAAAAAAAGGAAATGATAAAGCATCTGGGAATAAACGATTTATTTCTATTAATAGACCTGCTAAAGAAAAAAACCATAGAGTACTTATTACAGGTGCCACAGAGAGATATGTTTTTATATCTTGCATTGCAAATTATCTTTCTTTATTCTATTGGAATACATGTATGGTCAGATGCTTTAGTTCAAGAATTTTTTAACTTCGTTTTCTTTTTTTAGACACAAATCCTATCTAAAATAGTATGTATTATGAACCAATAGATAAGAATTTCCTGCCTCACCTAACAAACAAAAGAAAGAAGCCCTTTTTCTGAGCATTACTACTCAAATATGAATTCTTCATTTATAGGTTAGATTTAATTTCAGATTTCAGATGTATACTATTCTTTTTTTTCAGATGTATACTATTCTTTTTTTATATTTTATATAAGAAATGACAAGAAACTTTGATATCAATAGAGAAAAAAATGATCATATATATAATATATGGAAAAGAAGACAAGGATTTTGTACAATGACACTGTACATCAAGTTCGAAAAGGGGTGTAGCGCAGCTTGGTAGCGCGTTTGTTTTGGGTACAAAATGTCACAGGTTCAAATCCTGTCATCCCTACCTATTACTTTTCCTATAGGAAATGAACAGGGATTTATTAAGGTCGTTAATTTGCAGATACTCTATGTATAAGAAATGCTTTAGGATTGAAATAGAAAAAGATCTTTTTTGTTTTACAAACGCTCTTAGTTCAGTTCGGTAGAACGCGGGTCTCCAAAACCCGATGTCGTAGGTTCAAATCCTACAGAGCGTGATTTCCACTAAAAAAAAACAAAGTGAAATTCAAACTGAAATTTGACCTTTCGATAGAAAGGTAGAAAAAGTCTGTAAAACAAAAAAAATTTTTGATTAAATCAAAGGTCTAACTGATCACCACGTCTGTATTGTAAATATGCAGTCACGAATAATCCTGCCAAAGTGATAGGAATTAGGCCTAAGACAATTCCAAATAGAAAAACTTCAATCATTTCGGTTTTAGTAGATGAAAAAAAGGTTAAGATCTATCTTTAAATATTAATCTGAATTATCCATGAATCTCAATGAAAAAAAAATAAAAAAAATAATTGGCAATTGTTGCGGAAAGAATCAGAGAATACCTGAAATCTTTAAGAAAGATTTTTCTGAATTTTTAATTCAATTCATTTCAAATAAGTTGTATCTTTCTTAAAGCAATAAATAGAACTAAAGTTATAGTTAAAGCAGCCAGTAAAAAACTGAAATAACTAGTTATAGTAAGCATGAAAAGGCTCAATTCAATATCTTTTTTTACTACATATATTGATAAAGTACTTACCTAAGTTCTAAGATGGTAATTAAGAACTATAGAATAGAATCAATTCTATAAGTTCCAATGAAAAATTCACGATTCATTGATCATTTTAAAATACTATAAAAAAAGAATTGAGTGGCTCAATTAAAATTCTGAGCCAATAAATTCACTCTCAACTCAAATTTGAGAATTGAGGAAATTAATAGTAATTGATTGTATCAAAAAGCTGTCTTATAAAAATTATGTCATTTCATTTTAATTAATCATGATGAAATCCTATTTTCGTTTTAGGGAATTTTGGAATAAAAGAGTTGATTTGAAAAGAATTTCTATTTGGATCATTTCTTTTCTTTTTTGTGTCAAAAAATCAATTTGAAGATGAGTTATTTCTTTTATCTTCTTAGATTCTATATTCTATCAATTCATAGAATAAAGTTCTATTCCATACTTTTAGTTCGCTAAAGAAAGAATCTTTCTGGTTGACCTAATTCAACAATGATTGATCACGAATAGAAATTGTTCCAAGGATGTTTTCTTTCTGTCCTATGCTTTCTTTATTTCATTTAGTATTATCTATATCTATCATTTTTTTTTATCAATTCTGTATTTAAGAAATTATTTTATTTAATAAAATATTTGTGTTTATTTTTGATTATTTTTTATTCTAATATACCAACAAATTCCTTGAAATGAAAGAATTCAAATAAGAGTTATAAAAAAAAGAGATTTCACATAAAAATATATATGTGTATATGTATATAATGTAATATATGTATCTATTGTAATAGATAAAAATAGATAGGTTTTTTCTGGAAAAAAATAAAAAATTTTCAAGAAGAAATTTTTGATTGATAGCAAAAACTATTGGAATCCATATTTTATATATTGGAATAATCTCTTTTTTTATTGATTGACCCTAATTATGTCAATACAATAATAGAATATATTTATTAAATGATATCGAGATGATTTTTTTTTATCTTCTTCATTTTTTCATCGTCAAATTGAGTGTAAAAAATGGTTCAATCAAATGGAACTTTGTAATAAAATGAAACCTTATATCTTTCTATCTATATTTTTGTCCTCTTTCTCTTATTCTTTCATTAAGACTGATCTTTTCGAAATTCTTATCAGAATTGGCTATAATCACTTTAGTTAGTTAAGTTTTCAAATTCGATTTTTCGAAGATGATTACTTCCCATTTCGAAGCTAATAAAGGAAAGCTTATAAGAATTTCAAGTGTCCTCTATAGATCTATTGAAAGTTATCTATAGATCAGAATAAAGAGGATTATGTAGATTTTTGTATCGATCGAAGCTGCGTTGCTATGCCATAGCAAGGATAGTTATACTGATTCGGTATACTCGAAATAAACTTTTGGTACAAGATGGACGATCTCACAAAGATAGATAAAAGAACAGTAAAGTAGTTTTCTATTTACTTATTCTATCTTTCACGGAATCAAT